ATAATAAATAAATAGAAAATAAAAAATAATAAAACTAAATAATAATAAATAAAATAAGAAAAATACTCAAAGAGAGTGTTCTTAGCTTATTGAAAACGCCTTGTAATCTTCAACCAGTTCTGTGCTTCGATATAATTTCCAGGAGTAAGCGCTATGGCTTGTTTCCAATACTCAGCGGCTTGATCGAACCACGCCTCTGCAATTTCGGAATCTCCCTGACGAATGGCCTGTTCTCCTCGGTCGGAATAGGCGAGTAAATTCCTTTCCTTAGAACCGTACTTGAGAGTTTCCTACCTCATACGGCTCAGTAGTCAATTGTTTTGGTACCTCCCCTTTTTTTCTCGAGTTAACCAAAGGGGGTTAATTACATGAGTTTCGAATTTGAATTTTGATTTGATTAATAATCCGTTTTGTTTTATCTTTTCTCCCACCCTCAGAAGAATAAAGCGTAGGCATTCTACTATCATTAGAATTTTCTGAAAGGTAACTATCTCGCTTTCATATAGAAATAGATAAATTTTATATAGAATCTTTGAAAAAGACCCTTCCTCATAAGAAAGAAAGGACTTACTATCTTTGGGATCTGATGCTGCACCGCTGCTCAATACTTTAGGCGATCGCCTCTGTTACATAAGTTGATTCCTAAAGTATGTCTCATATTATGACATAAGACATAAGGAAGCAGTTCTTAGTGTATCGGCCAAAAATCTCGCTAATTGATCTTTACGGTACTTCCTCTATCAATTAGATCCTTTATCCATAGAATATAGTATATAAGCATATTTTTTTTTTCTTCCTATTTTGACTTCTATGAAGTTTCTTTCTTTGCTACAGCTGATAAAAATCGTTCTTTTTGACGATGTATATGTAGAAAGCCTATTTTTTTTTTTACTAGTGGATTTGGCTCTTTCTTTTTCTTTCTATAGTGGAGATAGTCGCACGTAATGACAGATCACGGCCATATTGTTAAAAGCTTGTGGTAAGAAAGGGTTTCGTTCTAGTGCCCGAAAATAATATTCCAAAGCTTTTGTGTGTTCTCCATTACTTGTGTGAATAAGGCCTATATTATAGAGTATATAACTTCGGTCATAGGGATCAATTTCTAGGCGCATAGCTTCATAATAATTCTGTAAAGCTTCCGCATAATTTCCTTCAGATTGGGCGGACATTCGTTACGGTCGTTATTCAATTTAAATTAAAGAATCTCCGTTCCAGAACCGTACGTGAGATTTTCATCTCATACGGCTCCTCCCTTATGTGCATAATGAGAATAATACAGTGAATCAAAAGGCAGTAAAATATTCTCATTATGAACTGAACGGGGCTAGTGTTTTTACAAGAAATCTCTAGCCAACCTTACTGCAAAAGATCTTTTCGTAACATCGAGCGCGTCAGTACTAGATAAAAATGTTAAGTTAACTCCAACAATTTCTTTGTCCTCAACGCCTCTTAATTTCTAGGAATTAGTCACTTCAACAGTCTTCGACGGTTATATGGGTATTCAAAGTACGAACGAGATGGATGCTTGTTGTCCCAACCATTGTTCTTAGTTTGATCCCAATAAAGAAAAGGGATAATTTATAACAAAGTTTTCGTGTTGTTGATTCCTAGACGTAGTGCTTCTTCCTCTATGCTGCCTATTTATATGGTACTAGTGGAATTGGGTTAACCTGCAATACAGAACCATAGTTCTAGGTTCAACCTTTCGCTCAATGCTAGAATCGACAATTGAAGCATCTGAGGCTGCATTAATCGGGAATACACAACAGAAGGAATTGTTTTATTTATAAACTTCACCTTCACCAGGCGTAGAGTTATTTCAAATCTTTCTATCCCGACTAATCTTTTTTTTTCCTCAGGCTTGATAGTGGTAAGTTAAGTAAAAAAAATAAAAAATCAAATCACACCATCTCGGTAATAGGTAAATGCCTCTTTTTCTCCTGAAGTTGTCGGAATTATTCGTAATAAGATATTGGCTACAATTGAAAAGGTCTTATCAATAAAATTTCCAGTTATCCGGGATCTAGGCATAGGTAGCACTCAATCCATTTTATAATTTATTTTTATTACCTCTCGTGAGAAAACGACCCCACAAAAAAAGGAATTGTACAGTACAAAATAACATAAAAAGAGACTTGACTCAGAAAAAAAAAAATAGAAACTAACTATAAAAATAGAAAACTTTGAATTTTAATCAAATAAAAGTCGCTGGGGAATAAAGAGAATTTTTTTTTGAAAAATTCTTTGTTAAATTTGTTAAAAACAATAAAGATATATTCGTAGACAGCGCGCGCATCCCTTTCTGATAACTAGACCGGCTTAAATCAATGGATAGGGAGGACTCGAACGGGCGGTTTCTCTTTTTTTTTTCGTTTTTTTAGTTATAGTTAAAATTAGATTGTACATACCGCACCTATCCAATAATGTAATATGAATGACTCGCGATTTACTCGGTTTCTGGTCCAGAATCGTTATGTAGGAAAGATGGCCGAGTGGTTCAAGGCGTAGCATTGGAACTGCTATGTAGGCTTTTTTTGTTTACCGAGGGTTCGAATCCCTCTCTTTCCGTACCTTCATCTAATTTATCAATGTTACTGACTGAAATATATCAAATCACATAAGAATGGATACCTTTATTCCCACCTTTCCTATAAATAAAGTCTGTATTCCTCATTTCTGCGGTACAAAAAATACTGTAAAGAGTGGTCAAAGGATAAAAATATCTCTACCCCTAATATGATATATGATATATGAATGGGAGAAAAGCCCCCCCCGCGCTTATATTTACTTAGGAACCAGGGGGCAAAATTGTCCGAACCTTTATTTTATTATTTTATTATTTTAGATTATTTATTATTTTAGTTAGGTTTAAGTCTGACGAGAATAATATTCTACGACTAATAATTCATTTATTTTCAAGCCAATCCATTTACTATCTATTATTTGATTGACCAATCCTTTGTGTTGGAATGGTTGAAAAGTCAAATGTTTTGGCAATTCCTCCTGGGCGGATGAATCAAGATGGTTTTGAATCATAGCTCTAGATTTTTGTTCATCCTTCACTGTAATAATATCTCGAGGTTTGCAGCGATAACTTGGTATATCTACTATACGACCATTAACTAAAATATGTCTATGGTTAACTAATTGCCGGGCTCGAGGAATAGTTGACGCCATACCTAATCGAAAAAGGATGTTATCCAAACGCATTTCGATTAATTGTAGTAAAACCTGACCCGTTGACCCTTTTGCTTTTGCGGCGATACAAACGTATTTAAGTAATTGTCGTTCTGTAAGACCATAATGAAAACGCAATTTTTGTTTTTCTTCTAAACGAATACGATATTGAGATTTTTTACCGGAACGCGATTGATTTCTAAGATCGCTTACGGCTCTAGGCCTTTTACGAGTTAGCCCCGGCAAAGCCCCCAGACGGCGTATTTTTTTGAAACGAGGCCCTCGGTAACGTGACATAAAAACTCCTTATTTCCCTTATTTTATTGAAATTTCATATTAAAACTGAACTAAAGGATAAATATGATAAATGGGGGGCATGAAATATTATATTACAAAGACTAATGAGATGGATTCTCTCCCAGACTTTCTTGTATATACAATAATAATGTTTTTCTGGAGAGCTTTAACTTTTCTATTCATAATGGAAAATTTCTCCCACATAATAATATAATCGGCGATTCTTAGAAAAAAGGGGAAGAAGCTTTTTCAATATTCTTTGATGTCAAAAAAACATTATCAATCAAGTAAAAAAATCAAACAAATAATGAAAAGCCAGCTATCGGAGTCGAACCGATGACCATCGCATTACAAATGCGATGCTCTAACCTCTGAGCTAAGCGGGCCTACATAAGAATAACAACCGAAATTGTACATGCGCGGGAATTGAGTAAACTACTCGAATCGTAGTTAGTTTTTTTTATTCTTAGTTATTCAAAATTAATATACATAATTAATATAGAATAGCAAAACAAAAAAGAAAAGAATCGACCGTTCGAGTATCTCAAATTGCATGAGAAAAATGAGAGGGGAAGAGGCATATATAATAAATGTGGTATATATCTATATTGAATTGCGGATACAGAAATGCTAGAATCATTTCGGATTAGACCAAATAGGAGTCTCCGATCGAGATGAAAGAAGATAGACAAGAAATCAAATACAAATAGAAAGACCTTTCTAGGAATTCTTTTTTTTTAATAACTTCTACAGTTCCGGTAGATTATAAATGAAAGAAAAAAAAAAAGAATAGCAGCATAATAAGATCGATCTTAATATAAAAGGGGGGGATATGGCGAAATTGGTAGACGCTACGGACTTAATTGGATTGAGCCTTAGTATGGAAACTTACTAAGTGATAACTTTCAAATTCAGAGAAACCCTGGAATTTAAAATGGGCAATCCTGAGCCAAATCCTGTTTTCCAAAAACAAAACAAGGTTCATACATATACATAAAGACGGAATAAAAAAAAGGATAGGTGCAGAGACTCAATGGAAGCTGTTCTAACAAATGGAGTTGACTACTTTGCTGTGCATTAGTAAAATCTTTTCGTCTAAACTTTAGAAAGGCTAACTTTATATACATATGTATGTGTACTAAAATACTATCTCAAATAATTAATCGCAAATAATTAATGATGGCCTGAATCTGTATTTTTTTTTTAGTATTATTTCTATCTAATATTATTTATATCAAACTAATATTATTTATATCAAAATTGCAATAAAAAAAAAAAGAATTTTGTTTTGAACCGATTTCAAGTTGAAAAAAGAATCGAATATTAATTGATTAAATTATTCACTCCATAGTCTGATAAATAACTGATTAATTGGACGAGAATAAAGATAGAGTCCGATTATACATGTCAATATCGACAACAAGGAAATTTATAGTAAGAGGAAAATCCGTCGACTTTAAAAATCGTGAGGGTTCAAGTCCCTCTATCCCCAAAAAAAGGCCTGCTCGACTCCCTAATTATTTATC